CCAGAAGTGAGAAACCCTAAGTCTGAAGAAGAGTCTTGTTTCGAAGTATAGGGAGAGAGGGAGACCACTGAATCCGTTGGCTCCGCTCTGAAAATTGACTGACGAGAATCTGGATTCAACAAGGAAGACTTATAGTCTTATTACTCACGCACAACGGCTTCTAAATAATCACCAAGGAATCCGCTTCGCGGCTTTGAACTTCTTACTCACGCACAACGGCTTCAACAAGAACTATATGAATAGCGTTGTAGCGCTAGTCTAAACTAGAAGCCGTTGCTTGTTCTTTCGCGCTAGCTTAGAATAGTATAAGCTTTAGCTTTAGCTCTGCCGTTGCTTGTTGGCTGCTCAAGAAGTTGGACTAGTTGCTCCTCCGACCCGGAGTGGATTCTAGGGGAAGGGCAGAGCCTCACCTTGCAGTAGGAAGGTGTTCGTTGTTGGGACGGGTTCAAACTGGACTGAAGGGAGGAGGAAAAAAAGACTCCGATCCTCCTGGGGTTTCATCACTGGCTAGGGCTTTCGAATCAAAGCATGGGCATCTGCTATTAAGAGGGAGCAGTAGATCGTCGATTGAAGAGCCAGGTCAGTAAACTTCTATTGGAACTTCTATTGATTATGAATTCGACTCTAGGGACTCCTAGCAGCAAACTTGTATAAAAAAGCCCCCATAGAGACGCAGGAGATGCAGGAGCCGCCAGCCGGATCGACCAACAAATGATAGGGCAGAGAGATGGGCTCATTCGACTAATCAGTGATCCCTGGGCCTACCTAACACAGATGTCCCTGAAATAGGGGATTGGTTGATCGGAAAGCTCAGGCAGGAGTAGGACATTCCATACAAATCTTTCTGATCCGCTAGCTGGTGGTCCTCTCAAATCCCATTTTTTCATCGACAGGTAGGGTTAATTCTAAGGTTCCTTATTCCGGTTGTAAAGCGGAAGAAGCCCTTCTCCCAGCCCCACTAGCAGCCCGCGTTTCCGACCCGAAAGGAATTTCAAATGAAAGAAGAATCTGTGTGCACTATCTATGGAGTGGAGTGACTATCCTGAATCTCCTCTTTCCTATCTCCCCCTTTTTTGCCTTCGGCTATTACCGGCTGGCAAGGCTTGGCCCAACATTGGATTTGTTTTCAAACAACCAAGGTGGCGTTCATTCAATCAAATCTTTTATGCCAGCCCAAACTCATTCACTCTTTTTGGAAAGGAACGAATGCAGGGAACAACTCTTTCCACTGGTTCTTGAAAGCTATCAATCCCCGCTTCTCCCTCTCGCATCGGTTCTGCATCAGATGATGAGCCCATGCGAAAACTTTCTCTTTTATTGGCGCCCGGCTATTAGATTGAGTCGAAAGCTTACCAACGCATAAAGGTTCCGATTCGAGCGAGAGCCCAAACGGGTGAGGCGAGAAGTCTATTTCCATGTGGTCTGTTCTGAATAGTGATAACTACTTTTCAAAATTCGATCAAATCGATCGAGAATGTCATCATCTGTTAGGTGGGCCAACCGACCGACCGAGTTGGGCTGGGCGTCCATGTCACAGAACCTTTCTCTAGCCAAGAATCCCATTATTGATCGAATCGGGGCGGATCCTTATTGTAATAAACTGCATGAATATCTATTACAGTTAGTTAATATCCCTTTATAGTCAAAGGCAAATGCAAAGTCTATCGTTTGAACACTCAGAAAAAAAACCTAGAAAAGAGGAAGAGTCACTAAGACAAGAGAGCTATAGGTAAGCAAGCAAGAAGGAGAGGTGCAAAAGGGCGAGGCAAGGGGCTCTCCATCTCTAGGAAGATTGTGTCCAGGATCTGGTAATCTAAGCCTTGCTTCTTCTGGTCGACTCGTATTAGCCTGTGCTTTATTACAGGTAGTCATTCCCCCGTTCCTTTAGTCTTTTCAAGGGTACTTGAATCTTAAGTCGCGGTCATGTCTTGCCCCCCAGTATAGTGACCGCTTCCATGTTTTCCCCGAATTTCATCAGTTCCAGACTCAAGTGCCTGTTCATCCATCTTCATTCCAAAGGCGAACATCTCCATTGAGTGACTGTAACAGCTATGGTTTACAGTCAATAGTTCTTAACCAACCCTTTCTATTATATTATGTCTTTCTTTCTGAAGGGCTTGCGGTTTATTACACCAAAGGCTTTCAGTGAACTATTGAAGCTATCGAGAGAGTACCAAATGCTGACGGTGACGAAGGTTACCGACTTTCGGTGGACGCGGAGCCAACGAGTTCAGTCGAAGAGCGTAACGAGTATAAGGTTACAGAAGCCTTCGCCAACTTTGATAGGCATAGCATTGCAAGCAAATAGAGCAGAGAGCTTACCGTTTGTTTCTATTAGAGTCGCGAGCTTGTTGTAGTCGGTCCTAAAGGGAGAACCTTGCTGCTTACTTGCTATATCCCCGCGTCCTTGCACGGCTCGGCTCGTTCTTCGAGCCCTGCTTCAAGGTTCAAGGGCTCCCCGTTCCTACCGTCCAAAACAGGCCTATGGAGTATAGCCAAGTGGTAAGGCATCGGTTTTTGGTACCGGCATGCAAAGGTTCGAATCCTTTTACTCCAGATTATGAACACCCGATCGGATCTGTCAAGAACGGGCTGACGACTACAGGGGAAGCGGCTGACTGCAGTCCCTGAGCCCAGTAGCATGTAGCAAGCCAAAAGTTTGACTTGAACCTACTTTGCTAAGAGAAGAGAGAGAGGGGAAAGACAGACGGCAGAAATAAATCCTTCCAACCGCGGAATTTCACACAAGACTGACTTCGGCCAGGTTCTTTTATCAATCTCCTGTCATTGCTATCTCGTGCGCGAAGGGTTGCTCATGCTCCTAATTCAGTCCATCCGGGTCTTCCATCTTTCAATTCAGATTCCGACTCAATCGGCTTTCCTCTCCGATTGGCGAACGTCGAAAGAGAAGAAGGGAGCAGAGATTCTTTATACACTTTTTTTTTATTATATACAATCATTCTTCGTCTGCCCCGCGGGATCGGTTCAGGATCGAGTATGATTATTCAGTATAGACAGATACCCTGGTAACTGGTAGACAGAAATAGCGACAACTCTTCTTTTGCTTGCGAAGACATCTGGTTTGTTTAGTCTGATAATGGCCAGAGAGCCGCTCGCTGTGATTAACCAATTCTTGAAGACTAATCCGTGTCTCCAGCAATAAAAAGATGGAGGATCACTTCAAAACTTTCAAAATTTGGTTTCTAGTGTGTCAGTTTAAAACTCTGAGATCTTTGACCACTAACATCCTCCCGCTGACGCGGGAAAATACTTCGATTATCTCATCCGTTCGGGACGGGACGTAAGCCCCTACTAGATCCACAAAGGCTGGAGCTTAGGACCGAAACCTAGGGATTACCATAATGTATGGTATGCTATTCAATCTCGGTGTAGCACCTACGTTCGGCCTTTACTTCTATTAGATTAGCAAAACCCAACAAGCAACGGCTAATTGAGACTCTTATAGATTAGCACAAACAAATATCTTATTTAGAAAGAGTTTCTTTGTTGTTGTTTAGTTAAGCCTCCCGGACTATCAAGGTACAATGAAAATTGAAGATTGACTTTGAGCACACTGAACACTAACCCAATCTTTCAAGAAATCAAGCTAATCAAGGATCTTCATCACACGGGGACCGGCTTCGCGAGACCATTTCGGTCTACTCTTGGCTAAGCTCTACTGGGCGCAGATTACTCGATCGACTATCAGAGCTTGAATTTCATTTCTGATATGGATGTAGTCTTATCCTTATATACGATATTTATCAAATTATATACTTTATTTCAATTTCAATGTTGAATATGAAGTAGATTTCATATAAGTGGATTGCGGTTTGTGGTTAAAAAAAGAAGAATAATTGGTTTGATTAATGTATATAACATTGTTCCCACCCTAGCTTACCACTTACTAGTGCACGTTTGCGAGGGCTTAGAAGAATTCAATTCTCATAATAAGGATCCTCCCCCCTCCCTTTTCTTTTCCAATTCCTTCTTTTCGTTCTACTTCAGTGGAGCAATCCGAACTCTCGACAGAATATAAAAGAGGACCGCAGGCCTGTGTAAACACCTCAACGAACTCATGTGGACACTCCTCAGCCCGAGGACAATCTCTCAAATACACATTTGAATGTTGTTGACCCGTTTTTCTTTTCTTTGCTGATTCCTCTCAATGAAATTTGCCATGTTGCACTAAGTTACTTACGGATGTATGCATGCGGTCCGGGAACACTTTGGGGTGAACACCCATCCGAACAAGTAGGGTCAATAGTTCAGCATTTAGGCCGTAACATACATTTAGCAACAAAAAAATCTTTCACTCAACAAGTGCTCTCCGAACCAAGCTAGATAGTCTCCTATCACTAGGCTCACCAACCAACCTGGACTTTTCTTTTTATTATTCCTACCGCCGGATATGAAAACAAACCATAAGGATTGTTTCCAGCCATGAGTTCCCCTATGACATAAGCGCTCTTGGGTGGGGTGGGCCATCATTCGCCAGGTCTTTGAGTGCCCGTCGTACCACGTGGTTGGTGCACTAGGCTGATCGAGACTCGACTTTTCGGATCTGGAACCTGCGCCCGGCCCGGTCTGCCAGCTCTTAGTAGCTCTACGTCCGGTCGTGCGTGGTATGTTCGCGATTCGTACAAATGGAACGCATCGCGTACTATAACCTTCCTTTTTTGGGCTGGGCCATTCCATCAAATCTTTGAGAAGGGGCCCAATCTCGTATTTGATGGTCGGCGTGGCGATAGGCTTCGTTTCGTAGACTGCCTTCCCAGCCGTTGAAACACTGAGCGAGAACGGTAAGGGGCGCACAAACAAACAATGTCGTTGTGCGGGGATGCGATTCGCCAAGCTGGGGCAAACAAAGCCGTCCGACCCTACCGGATTAGGAATGCGAAGGCCTCTCCTTCGAAAGGAGACCGGGGAAAGAAAGAGCTATGCTATTGACCGGACCCTTTTTTCTCATTTTGTTTGAAGCGGGCCAAATAGAGAATGAAATGCAAAAAGAAAATAGGCCCCAAACAACCCTTTTTTTGGTTTAAGGGCTGCTCGCCCTACCGAAGTACCAAAGGCTTTCGAGGCTTACACCTCCCTATTACACGACCTAAAAAAAGGCTTTCAGTAGCGCCCTTAGAATCTAAGCCTTTTGAAGCGCCAGTAGTTGTAGCTGTGGCCACACCAACCCTTTCGTTCTTATCGCTCCGGATTCCGATCTATATGGCGGTACAAAGTAAACCTCTTCCGTATAAGCAGGTAGTAACCTAACCTTTAAGAATTTGTTCAAGGGGGCCTCTTATCTATCAATGGAAGGATCTCCATGTGTGGCGTGATAAGGAATCCTAGAAAAGATCGATTGAGACTCCCTCCACGGTCCCACGAAGATCTCTACGTACTTGTCCAGTCCAGGACAAGTGAGATCTTCGGTCTGCGTGCCTGGGAGCAGCTCAAACAAAGAAGAGTCTGGTCCGGTCTGAATTAAGGCACGGCCCGCCCGTCTGCTGCTAGGTCCGGGAATGGCGCCAGGCGAGGGCGCCGCTATGCCCCTTAATGAATCGAATGGTCCTTCGACCTTCGTTTGATTCCGACGGCCGGCATAGATCTCATGAGACCCGCCCACTATTACTACGAAAAAAGCCCTGCCCTTTTCCTTCGCTACTAGGAAAGTAAGCAACTTCTATTAGCGCCGGACCTTGAGTCGAATTGATCGTGTCATGTGCAACGTCCATCAATGATGGTTCATTAATGTCCATTGATTTAGACTCCTTCCCCCCTCTCAACTACGAAAAAGATCGAGAGGGCCCGAAAGCCCCCAAAAACCAAGAACGGAAACGGAAGCCTTTCGATTCACTCCCCATTCTCTCAACAATAAATAAAGCTCGCCCTCGAGCCCTGGGCCGGGTCTTTCCCTCTTGTTCTGTTCCCGCCACGAGAAAGACGCACGGAAGAGGTATTCCCGGCGCGCGGAGGAGAGTTTGTCTCGGTAGGGAACTGTACGATCTTATCCCCTATTGTATTGAATCAATAAAAAAAAGAGGTCAGTGCTACGGCCCCCTATTGTTTGATCAAATATTGACCGGGGACGAGCCTCCACTTCCATAGATCCTTGGTTTGACCTCCCGTAGTGGTCCTTGCTTTTAAGAAAGCTTTAGGGGCCAATTTCTCGTACTTGCTCAGTGTGCCCCCTTTCTTCGAGTGCCCCGCCCGGTTCACTGGGCTGTTGGCCTACCAAGCACTTGCCCGCTGCTCCTGCCGCCCGCTTGGCGGGCTCCGCGCTCGTTATCCTGACTTTTCTCTCTGCTGGGGTCCTCCCATTGCTCTAGCCATAAGCTATGGCAGCTCCAGCTCGCAACCACAGGGGCCCGCCCTGCGAGGCCAGAGTGGGCTCAGCGGTCAGCCTCCATTCGAATTATGTTAGGGGGTCTTTCGCTTTTGCCAGATCTAGAGAGATACTACAAGTCCTCCGTCCCAGATTCCATCGCCGCGGCCATCTGGTTCACCGGTACTACCAAAAAGTCTCATGCTTACGTTTCTGTTATTGATGGTTTGATTATTTTGGACCACGAAGACCCCAGTCGTGCTTCTGGTTTCCATTCCAATCATCATATTGATGATAAATCTCCTCGTGCTCTGCCATAAGAACTTGGAGTCCGTATCATGGTGAAGATAAGGTAAGGCTGTGATTCTTGCTCAAAAAACAGACCGAACGCCTTCGAGTTATTGGCTCGTCCGACCCGGCAGCATTCATGAGTCGCTCGTTCAACTGTCCCTCGGAGACAGGGTCGAGAAGTACCATGCATGGTTGCCCCCCGTCCTTTCTTTCTATCGGTCTCACCCAGCAAGATACGGCTCAGCCAAAAAAGGTAAGCGCCTAGCGCGAGCCTTATTTATTAGTTTAGTAAAGTCAAGCTTTGGCTCCCTAAAGACTAAAGAAATGGATAAAAAAGGGGGGACTTCTGCAACGGGCTATGCCACCCAAACCAACTGAGGGAAGTCGCATCCGTCCCATCGCAAGCACCTACAATGTCATGATCACATTGGGTTACCCTTTTTTCTTTGGTAGTTTAACGGACGGTCGCCCCTCCAACAAGAAAAGGTATAAATATGGAAACTTCTCTGCCATTTGGATCGGAGAATTTATGGAGGAAATCGGGTTTTAAATTCCCAGAAACCGCACGATTATATAGCCAAAGGGAATAGGCCGCGCCTAAAATCATCCCAAGCGCTGCTAATGTGGCTACTAAGCTATTTCTTTGGAAAGCTCCTACTAAGATGAGAAATTCCCCGATAAAGCTGCTAGTACCTGGTGAACTCATATTGGCCAAAGTGGAAGAGAAGAAAATGGTAGGGAGATTCGGCATGGTGCTCACTGAACCTCCGTAATATCTAACAAGTCGAGTCTTATGTCGGTCATATAGAACACCAACACATAGAAAAAGGGCTGAAGAAACCAGTCCATGACTTGACATCGGTAGAATGCTACCTCCAATTCCCTGTATGTTCGATAGAGCCAAAGATTCCTCCCCCACTGATCGGAGTACGCCGATTACCCCCCGAACCGTACAAGATAGTTACCACCTATCATACGGCTTTCTAACTTCACTTCTTTTTCTGGTCGTTCCGCTCTGTCGATCGATGGTAGTCTAAGAGATCCCGAAATTTTTTACATAATGGTTCCTGCTTCCTACCCATAGTTAGCATGTATCTCCCCGGGTCATACTTTAGTATCACATCGTAGACCCCCACCCCAACTCTATCTTCCTTATCAGTGAACCGGAACATAGTGCATAGGTACTCTTCGATGCAGCGGGGACGAGACAACGTGACATACTACGATTACGTACAGAAGTGCTGCCCTTCGTCTCGGCAATATGGAACCTCTCAACAGCTCCCGTTCTTTTATGGGGTCCTATCGGGATAGGTAGGCCCAAGCCTTTCCCCTCCCACCTCCCTCCATAAGACCCTCTTTATCTTTCCCGAGGGGGAAAGATAAAGAAGAGAAGAAAGGATTCATTTGGTTCTTTCATGTGACCACACCAACCCTAGGTGTGGCTTGTATCGAAAGGGTTTTCGTGCTATACACCACGTTGAGAAAGACCAACCTCCTATGTACCGTACTCTTTTTGAACCTCGAAAGGGGGTCCTCCTTATGATGCTACGGACGGCTGTCCGAAGTGCAAGGGGTAAACTCGGACTCGGATAGGATAGGATTGTGCGTGCCGGGCCCTTCGGGTGTCATATTTTGGCCGAGTTTACCGTCCCTCCGGCCCCTATGTTAGGCGGCCGTAATATTTTGTTACGTTCTACCGCTGTTACGCCAGAATAAAAGGTTCCACACGAGCTCCCGTTCTGCGGCGTGGTGGCAGGACCGCTAGGGGAGTGGCTCCGGGTGTAGATAGGGTTCAATCTGCAGGGGTCATGCAAATACATAGGCCCCTTCCCTTCTCTTTTGGATGAATGGGGTGGTTTAGAAGGCGCTTTCCGATCTACGGTCCCTCGGAGCGAAGGGTTAGGCAGGTAGTATGGGCCCTCTGACTTCCAGCTATGTGCTGTGCGGCTCCCGCGAAGCGAATGAAGGGAAGCTCGAAGAGCTTACGGGTGAGCTTACGCTTACTCTCAGCCTCTTTGATTGGTAGGCGGGCGGGCTAAGCCCCCTACTTAAGATTCTAAATTCATAAGGCAAATTTTATGTTGTCGTGACGCTTTGGTTAGGCCGACTACTATAGGCTAGCTACTTCTAGCTTCTATACTGGCCCTTCCACTTTGGTGTAGTTTTAGTTTGTATTGGTACTGAATGAACATATCAAACAAAGGCGAGCAGTATAAGCCCTTCTCCGGCCTGGGAAAAGCAGCGAACTCTAGAAGCTAGGGCTTTGTTCACCTTTGGACACGAACACTATTCCGTTCTCAGCGGAAACCCGCCTTAGAGATTGAACGGCAATAAGATAAGTCGACGTTCAATCTAAGACAGCGCTGAGCGCTGATAGCTTGTAGTGAACAGCCCCCTTATGAAACCAACCGAAAGCAGCCTTTGGTACTTAAGTAGTTAAGGTTTGGAACCCTTGCAACTATGATAGAAAGCCGTTTGCTTGTTTTGTTGCCAAACCCTTCGCCTTTCTTTTGAATCAAAGTAGGTCGCGACTGTTGTATTTTAGTCGGTCGGGGGAAGCTACCGCTTCTACGACAGCTCCGCTTCTCTCGCGCTTGCTTGCTGAAGGCTTAGAGTCCTTTTCGCTAGGTCCAAAAGCTTCCCAAAAGATCTGATCCAACAGAAATCCCGCATTGAGCGTAGCTGATATGCGGCTACGGCTAGGCGATCATATCATGCCATAAAAAACTTTTATATGTCTAGAGAGATCCCCTAGATATACAGATAGAATAGATGTTCATGGATAGACAGACATTCCATTGATTCTTAGTTTTTGGGCCGAAAAAGCTCGTCGATCCAAATTCATCATTCTTCTGGTCTCTCTTCGCTCCCCGAAACTTACCCACGGCACAGCGCCCATTCGCTTCTTAGCGGGAAGGCAACGAAGTTCAGTTCATGAGACCGCAGCGGAGTGGAGCAGCCGCGACACAAAGTTCCTTACCTTAGCTGGATCTCGCTGGTGCCACCTAAACGGTAGGTAGGCGGCGGATGTATGACGTTTGGAGTTGTCGTTCGTGCACCTGTCCCCAATGGAAGAATGAGTGATCCATTCCCCTGCGGATCATGGCCTTACCACTCGGTCCCCGATGGCCTGCGGGGGATTCGGTATAGCAGCTCAGGTTCGTTTGCGCTGCGCGTTCCCGCTGGACTGGACACATGTTAGCTGTAGGAAGTATGGTTCCGAAAGTGACTTCGGTTCGCCAGTTCAGGCTCAACTCCTCGCTTTACGTTAGCGGACCTACAGGTCGGGCCGGGGCTCTGCGCTCTTTCTTTCTGTGTGGGACGATACCGGGGAGAGAAGGGAATGCGTCGAGGCGGCGAACAAGACAACTACATTTTTGCTTTTCCCTCCATGAGATGAGCCCAGTGCATTGGACCGATGGATAAGAGAACTGAGCTGGCCTAAAAAGCGCTTGAGCGCTCTACGTACGATGTAGACTCTATCAGATACATATCTATTTATTTCTGATGGATCAAGAATAGATAGTTGTCTCATCAATAGATAGAAATAGGAGATTTCCCCTTATTCTTGATAGATTCCCTCTCTATCTCTTTCGATCTATCAGAACAGATCAGGCTATCTATCAATCGATTTGAAAATAGCACGCTTATCTCGCTTTTCGTTCATTTTCGCCACGAAAACATAGCCGCCATAATAAGAAGCAGGCGAAGCAGCTAGAAGCACTCGCTTCACGCCCTTTCATTCTTATTCACGTTTAGATTAGCAACAACAAACAACTAACAACTAAGAATCTATTTGTTTTCTGTTTTTAGTTAAGGGAAAGCCAACAGAAAGATTTTCTTCTGACTTCGTAGAGCCGGTGCTGCTGTTGCCTGCGCGTAGGGCCGTCCCCCACTCCCGTCCCGGGGCGCTAAGGGGCTTTTGTTTTTGGAACAGACGGTAGTGTTTTGCTGACGCCTCGAATCAAGCTTTTATTGCGACATGCTATGTTTTCTCCCCCATTGCTAGTAGGTTGATGGGTCGCACGCCCGGCACACATGTTTTGGCCTTGTGTGTCCATAACTCAAAATAGGTGACCTAACGGCCGCCGCCCGACTAAACATACCAATAGTCACAAAATTCATATGAGCTACTGAGGAGTAAGCAATGATCTTCTTAAGATCGATCTGCCTTAAAGTGGTCGAGGAAGTATATATTATAGCAATCGCGCTTAAAGTATAAATGAAAGGAGTGGAACAAAGTGTCGCTTCGGGAAACATGGGTATTGAAAATCTTAAAAACCCGTAGGTTCCCAATTTTAAAGGAATTCCTGCCAAGATGACGGATCCTGCCGTAGGTGCCTCTACATGAGCTTCGGGTAACCAAATATGAACTGGTACCATAGGCACTTTGACGGCGAAAGAGGCGAAAGAAGCAATCCATAGAAAGATTTGGCGCCGCTCACTAAATTCTGTGGTTAATGAAATTTGTAAATCGGTTGTTCCTGTTTGGAGAAGAATCAACAGAATAGCTAATAGCATAAAAACAGATCCAAGTAAAGTATAAAGGAAAAACTGATATGCTGCCTTGATCTTTCTTTGTCTCGAACCCCATACCCCTATAATAATGGTAGAGTAAGGGGTGGCCCCAAAGCGGAATTTACCGGTGGTGGTTGGTCGAAGCTCCAGTAGGTAGCCACTCCCTTCTCAGAGAACCGTACGTGAGACTTCCGCCTCATACGGCTCCGTCCCGAGCTTCCGTCGTCGGCCTTGGCATTAGACCACTATCTATGCATGTATTTTCAGCCTGGACTCTCGAATCTTTTGCTCCTCGGGTGGTGTCGAACAATGGTGCCTGCGTTGCGGGAGATGCCCGCCCGTAGGGCCCGGCCTGCTTCCCGCCCGAAAGAACCGCTCACTAGCTAGCCGGACTAGTGGGGCCCTATCTGGAGACATACTGAAACCCATGCCTTTCGAACCGAACGCAACGCCCGTCTTCCAAATCAAAAGAAAAATGGGCTCGTTGGGAAGAGGAGTGCGGCCTGTAGAGCACATGTAAGGCACAGTCGGGTTGCTCACGCAGCGGATCTCTCTCTATCTATAGATAGAGAGAGAGAGGTGTGAAAGTAATAGCCTTATGTTATGGCCGCTCCCCGACTTACGGCCTTTACGCTACTACTACTGTGATGTGAGCGGTTCAAATTGGTTGAATCTTTTTCAATCATCCTGGCCGGAACTTGTATGCAGCACTTGTACGGAGGTGCATGCATAAAGGTTTGGAACTCTTTTCTTATCTGAATCTTAAGGACAGGACCCCACCCTATTCTCGAACCCTCTGCCGAGCTCTACCCTGTCCGCATTTCCTTTTGAAGGGGAAAAAAAATGTCTCCACCTGCTGCCAACAGTCTTTCTTCGGAATTCTACTGAACGGGTCGATCCTCCCATCCCGTTTGTTTTAGCAACTTCTCAAAAGGTCTCCTCGCCAAGAGCTCCCCGGCGACGACAGAGGAAGCAACCCGTCTGCTGTGGCGGGGCGGCTTTTTTCTTTCACAATAAGACCTGGACGATTATCCCTACCTTCGGTAGCTTACGAGTTTACGTCCATCCCTGGTCGGGTACAGTTTCCTTTCGATTTCTCCCTTGTAGCCGTTACCCGAATTCGCGCAAGTGTGTCCACACCCCCCAAACTTACTTTACGAGAAATCTTTTCTCGCGAACAAACACAACCCCTACACACACCTAGGAGCACCCCTTCCTGCATATCCATACAAGACCCGAGTAGGCGGGTCGAGGTCCTACGAGGTACCCACTACTCGGAGTACCCTCCCAAAAGGAAAAAGATGTGTCTGTCAGGTTCGGTTCTTCTTAGTTGGGTTGGGCGGGTTCGACCAGAAATGCTATGCTTACACAC